TTGGAATAGAGAAATGCATGTTAAATGTACCTATAACGGCGTTCAATTATCAGAAAAAGAATTTCCAAAAAACTGGTTAACAGACGGCATTCAGATCAAGATCCTATTTCCTTTTCGTCTTAAACCTTGGCACAGATCTAAGTTACGAGCCCCTTATAAGGATCCAATGAAAAAGCAAGGTCAAAAAAATGATTTTTGTTTTTTAACAATTTTTGGAATGGAAGCTGAACTACCTTTTGGTTCTCCCAGAAAAAAACTTTCATTTTTTGAACCGATTTTAAAAGAACTCAAAAAAAAAATGAAAAAATTGCAAAAGAAATGTTTTATAATTCTAGGAATTTTTAAAGAACAAACAAAATTGTTTCTAAATGTCTCAAAAAAACCAAAAAAATGGATCATTAAAAACATTCTGTTTATAAAAGAAATAATAAAAGAACTCTCAAAAATAAACCCAATTATATTATTTGGATTGAGAGAAATAGAAGTATATGAATTGAGTGAAATTAAAAAAGATTCAATAATCAGTAATCGGATGATTCAGGAATCGTCCATTCAAATTAGATCTCAGGATTGGACAAATTATTCATTAACAGAAAAAAAAATGCAAGATCTGACTGATAGAATAAACACAATCATAAATCAAATAGAAAAAATTACAAAAGACAAGAAAAAGGGATTTATAACTTCAGATAGAAATTTGAGTTCTAACAAAATAAGTTCGGATGATAAAAGATTGGAATCACAAAAAAATATTTGGCAGATATTAAAAAGAAGAACTGCTCGATTAATCCGTAAATCCCATTATTTTTTAATATTTTTCATTGAAAAGATATACATAGATATCTTTCTATCTATGATTAATATTCCTAGTATCAATACACAACTTTTTCTTGAATCAACAAAAAAAATTATTAATAAAAACATTACCAGTAATGAAGCAAATCAAGAAAGAATTAATAAAACAAATCAAAGTTTAATTAAATTTATTTCGATTATAAAAGAGTCACTTTCTAATACTAATATTAGTCTTAGTCAAAAAAATTCAAAGACTTTTTTTGACTTATCTTACTTTTCACAAGCATATGTATTTTACAAATTATCACAAACCCAACTTATTAAGTTAGAGAAATTGAAATCCGTATTTCAATATAATGGAAACCCCCTTTTTCTTAAGAATGAAATAAAGGATTTTTTTGTTGTAAGACAAGAACTATTTCATTCCGAATTAAGACCTAAGAATCTTCGCAATTCTGGAATGAATCAATGGACAAATTGGTTAAGGAATCATTATCAATATCAATGTGATGTATCTCAAATTAAATGGTCTAGAGTAGTACCACAAAAATGGCGAAATATATTGAACTGTATAGCTCAAAATAAAGATTTATATAAAGATTTGTGTGATTTATATGAAAAAGATGAATTAATTCACTACGAAAAAAAAACAAAAATGGAAACGGATTTATTATTGAATCAAAAGGATAATTTTAAAAAACAATATAGATATGATCTTTTAGCATATAAATCTATAAATTCTGAAACTAAGAAGTACTCTTCAATTTATGGATCACCATTACAAGTAAAAACTAACCAAGATATTTTTTATAATTACAACACACATAAACAAAAATCATTTAATATGGTAGAAGATGATATTCGAGATATGGATAAAAATACGGATAGAAAATATTTTGATTGGAGAATTCTCGATTTTTGTCTGAAAACGAAGGTCGATATTGAGGCCTGGATCAATATTGATACTGACACTAACAGTAATAAATATACTAAGACTAGGGTTAATAAGTATCAAATAATTGATAAAATCAATAATAAGGGTCTTTTTTATCTCACACTTCAGCAAGATCAAAAAATCAACCTATCCAATCAAAAACCCCTTTTGGATTGGATGGGAATGAATGAAGAAATACTAAGTCGTCCCATATCAAATCTGGAACTTTGGTTCTTGCCAGAATTTGTGAGACTTTATAATACGTATAAAATGAAACCGTGGGTTATACCAATTAAATTACTACTTTTTAATTCTAATATAAAAAAAAATGCTAGTGAAAACAAAAGCATCACTGGAAATAAAAAAAGAGATCCTTTTATATCAATATCGTCGAATGAAAAAAAATCTCTTGAATTAGAAAACCAAAATCAAGGAGAAAAAGAATCCACGGGCCAAGCAGATCTTAAATCAGCTCTTTCAAACCAAGAAAAAGATGTTGAAGAAGATTATACGGGATCGGACATGAAAAAACATAGAAATAAAAAGCAATACAAGATCAATACAAAAGCGGAGTTTGATTTCTTCCTAAAAAGGTATTTGTATTTTCAATTGAGATGGGATGATTCTTTAAATAAAAAAATAATCAATAACATCAACGTATATTGTCTCCTGCTTAGACTGATAAATCCAAGAGAAATTACTATATCCTCTATTCAAAGGGGCGAAATGAGTCTGGATATTTTGACGATTCAGAAAGATGTAACTCTTACAGAATTTATTAAAAGGGGGTTTTTGATTATTGAACCAATTCGTCTAGCTATAAAAAATGATGGAAAATTTATTATGTATCAAACCCTCGGTATTTCATTAGTTCATAAAAGTAAACATCAAATAAATCAAAGATACCGAGAAAAAAAACATGTTGATAAGAATTCTGATGAAGTCATTACAAAACATCAAAAGATGACTGGAAATAGATATAAAAAAAATTATGATTTGTTTGTTCCTGAAAATATTTTATCGCCTAGACGTCGTAGAGAATTGCGAATTCTAATTTGTTTAAATTCTAAGAATAGACATAGAAAGGCATCTTTTTGTAATGGGAATGAGGTAAACAGTCAAGTTGTGGATAAAAGCAAAAAATATAAAAAAAAACTTATAAAATTAAAGCTATTTCTTTGGCCCAATTATCGATTAGAAGATTTAGCTTGTATGAATCGTTATTGGTTTAATACCAATAATGGCAGTTGTTTCAGTATGGTAAGGATACATATGTATCCGCGATTGAAAATTCATTAATAGTACATTTTTCCTATATTTCCCATACCATATCTGGTCTATGACGACAAAGAGATGCACGCATACATTGTCTTACATTCCATTCTGATACATGATACTAATTCAATGACATATCAATTAGATCTAGAATGAACAAAATTTTCTTATTTTAGGTCTAAACTTTTATCTTTTGTGAGTGAAGAAACCAACCATACTTTTGTATCCCCTTTCAAATCCAATTTTAAAATGAAAATAGGATTGAGTAAGTTTTATTAAATTAAAAAAATTAGAAATTAATAACGAAATTCAAATTATTGTATATACCAAATAAAAATTAGGGGCATTATTATTACTGATCAATAAAGATATCAATCAATAAAAAATATCTTAAAATAAAAAGAGGGGGGGAGAGAAGATTTCAGTTTATGGTAAAAAATTCATTCATCTCAGTTATTTCACAAGAAGAAAAAGACGAAAACAGAGGATCTGTTGAATTTCAAATAGTTAGTTTCACCAATAGGATACGAAGACTTACTTCACATTTACAATTACACAAAAAAGACTATTTATCTCAGAGAGGTTTACGTAAAATTCTGGGAAAACGCCAACGATTACTGTCTTATTTGTCAAAGAAAAATAGAATATGTTATAAAGAATTAATTAATCGGTTGGATATTCGGGAGTCAAAAACTCGTTAATTTTATTTTTATAAAGGCATTTTGAATTATTTGATTTATTAGATCTTGAATTTTAATGAACTTTTTTTCGTTTTCAGCAATTCATGAAAGAATGAATCGAGGAAAAACCTATGAATATACCGGCTACAAGAAAAGACCTCATGATAGTCAATATGGGCCCCCACCACCCATCAATGCATGGTGTTCTTCGACTCATCATTACTCTAGATGGTGAAGATGTTATTGACTGTGAACCAATATTGGGTTATTTACACCGAGGAATGGAAAAAATTGCGGAAAATCGAACAATTATACAATATTTGCCTTATGTAACACGGTGGGATTATTTAGCTACTATGTTCACAGAAGCTATAACTGTAAACGGACCGGAACAGTTGGGAAATATTCAAGTACCTAAAAGAGCCAGCTATATCAGAATAATTATGTTGGAGTTGAGTCGTATAGCTTCTCATCTGTTATGGCTCGGTCCTTTTATGGCGGATATTGGTGCACAAACTCCCTTTTTCTATATTTTCAGAGAAAGAGAATTAGTATATGATCTATTCGAAGCTGCCACCGGTATGAGAATGATGCATAATTATTTTCGTATCGGAGGAGTAGCGGCCGATCTACCTCATGGCTGGATAGATAAATGTTTGGATTTCTGCGATTATTTTTTAACAAGAGTTGCTGAATATCAAAAACTTATTACACGAAATCCTATTTTTTTAGAACGAGTCGAGGGAGTAGGCATTATTGGTAGAGAGGAAGTAATAAATTGGGGTTTATCGGGACCAATGCTGCGAGCTTCCGGAATACAATGGGATCTTCGTAAAATTGATCATTATGAATGTTACGACGAATTTGATTGGGAAGTACAGTGGCAAAAAGAAGGAGATTCATTGGCTCGTTATCTAGTCCGAATTGGTGAAATGATAGAATCCGTAAAAATTATTCAACAGGCCCTGGAAGGAATTCCAGGGGGACCCTATGAGAATTTAGAAATACGATACTTTGATAGAGAAAGGAATCCGGAATGGAATGATTTTGAATATCGATTTATTAGTAAAAAGCCGTCTCCTACATTTGAATTGCCGAAACAAGAACTTTATGTGAGAGTAGAAGCCCCAAAGGGAGAATTGGGAATTTTTCTCATAGGGGATCAGAGTGGTTTTCCTTGGAGATGGAAAATCCGCCCGCCGGGTTTTATCAATTTGCAAATTCTTCCGCGGTTAGTTAAAAGAATGAAATTGGCTGATATTATGACGATACTAGGTAGTATAGATATCATTATGGGAGAAGTTGATCGTTGAAATGATAATTGATACACCGGAAGTACAAGATATCGATTCTTTTTCTAGATTAGAATTTTTTAAAGAGGTTTATGGAATTCTATGGGTTCTTGTTCCTATTTTGACTCTTGTAGTGGGAATCACAATAGGCGTACTGGTAATTGTATGGTTAGAAAGAGAAATATCGGCAGGGATACAACAACGTATTGGACCTGAATACGCCGGCCCTTTGGGAGTTCTTCAAGCTCTAGCAGATGGGACAAAACTACTTTTCAAAGAAAATCTTTTTCCATCTAGGGGGGATACTCGTTTATTCAGTATCGGGCCATCCATAGCAGTCATATCAATTTTAGTAAGCTATTCAGTAGTTCCTTTTGGATATCACCTTGTTTTAGCGGATCTCAATATCGGTGTTTTTTTATGGATTGCCATTTCCAGTATTGCTCCAATTGGACTTCTTATGTCGGGATACGGGTCAAATAATAAATATTCCTTTTTAGGCGGTCTACGAGCTGCTGCTCAATCGATTAGTTATGAAATACCATTAACTTTATGTGTGTTATCAATATCTCTACGTGCGATTCGTTGATACATAGACATAAACTTTTCTCTATTCCTTCCTTTCAAGGAAAGGGTTGGAATGGATTGAGTAGATATCTTAATTTTTTTTTATTCATTATTCGGGTTGATGAAATAAATCAAATAGTTATATGAGTGAAAGAAAACAGCTTATATATAAATTCGCAGTAAAAAGATTGATTCTCATTTTCTATGTATAAGAGTTAGAGAGTTAAGCGGAAATAAACATAAACAGAAGAGACCGTTTCCCCCAAGATTGGTTGATTAGTCATCCTGACTTGAAGCGGGTTCAAAAGATCAACCGTATTGAGTTTTCACTATCATTTTTATGTATTAGCATAACGGGGGATTGAGCAAAAACGAGTGGATGGTTAGAAACACGAACATATGTAAAGGATTAGTAATGGAGATTATGTAAATTCTCCAAAAGGACATTTTTACATAATATACAAACAAAGAATACTAATTGGGGCTTTAAGTTGGTAGAAATGATCAGGCAGTACTCCCCATGACACGATTCCAATCCAGAGTATACTCCTATCCACCGATTTAATAAATAACTATTCGAAACGAAATAATCCTTTACTTTATTTTGAAAGCCCTCTTTTTCTCAGAAATAGAAAGAAGAATAGGAACGAAAAAAAAAAAAAGATATACTTTATTTATTCTTTGTTACTTTTATTCTTTCCCATCTACATATTAATAGATATATAATTTGTGTCATAATTCATTAATTAATATAGAATTTTTTTTCGTACGTGAAACCAACGGGTTATTGATATTTTTACAAGAAGTATTTTATTGAACAGTTAAGTTATTACTGAACAAAGAAGAATTGAAATTATTAAATTAAAGAAAGGATGAGATTAATTCAGAAGTACTTTTTTTATTTAATTTTGAATTAAAATAATTATAACAGACAGAATTCAATTGGTCTAATTTGGGGCCGGCCGATAGTTATCCATCCTACAAACATATCAAGATTCAAAAAAGAATACTGACGCGGTCCCTATATTTATTTCTGGCCTTCAAGGAGCCGTATGAGGTGAAAATCTCATGTACGGTTCTGTAATAGCGATGGTAACAGTGATGGTATCACCGACTATAATTATCTAACAGTTCAAGTACAATTGATATTGTTGAGGCGCAATCAAAATATGGTTTTTGGGGATGGAATTTGTGGCGTCAGCCTATAGGGTTTATCATTTTTATTATTTCTTCCCTAGCAGAATGTGAGAGATTACCTTTTGATTTACCAGAAGCAGAAGAAGAGTTAGTAGCAGGTTATCAAACCGAATACTCGGGTATAAAATTTGGGTTATTTTATGTTGCTTCCTATCTAAACCTATTGGTTTCTTCATTATTTGTAACCGTTCTTTACTTGGGAGGTTGGAATATATCTATTCCGGACATATATGTTTCTGAGCTTTTTGAAATAAATAAAACATGTGGCGTTTTTGGAGCGATAATTGGTATCTTTATTACATTAGCTAAAACTTATTTGTTCTTGTTCATTCCTATCACAACAAGATGGACTTTACCGAGGCTAAGAATGGACCAACTATTGAATCTTGGATGGAAATTTCTTTTACCTATTTCTCTCGGTAATCTATTATTAACAACTTCTTTCCAACTCTTTTCACTGTAAAGTAACATTCTATATTCACAACGTGTCTCAAACAAGAGAAATAAACAAACATAAAACTATTCATATATATATTAACGATATGTTCTCTATGGTAACTGGGTTCATGAATTATGGTCAACAAACAGTACGAGCTGCAAGGTACATTGGTCAAAGTTTCATGATTACTTTATCCCACGCAAATCGTTTACCCGTAACTATTCAATATCCTTATGAAAAATTAATCACCGCGGAGCGTTTCCGCGGTCGAATCCATTTTGAATTTGATAAATGTATTGCTTGTGAAGTATGCGTTCGTGTATGTCCTATAGATCTACCCGTTGTTGATTGGAAATTGGAAACTGATATTCGCAAGAAACGGCTGCTTAATTACAGTATTGATTTCGGAGTCTGTATATTTTGTGGTAATTGCGTTGAGTATTGTCCAACGAATTGTTTATCAATGACTGAAGAATATGAACTTTCTACTTATGACCGTCACGAATTGAATTATAATCAAATTGCTTTGGGTCGTTTACCAATGTCAGTAATTGACGATTATACAATTCGAACAATTTTGAATTCGCCTCAAATAAATAAGTAAATCTCTTGATTAACGAATAATTTAGAATTACTTTACTAATAACTAATAGAGAAGGAAGTTAGGTTTCTTTCGTGTTGTTTGGTCAATAACTACAAATACCAACTATTGATTGGTTGGTAAGAAACGCGTCTTAATTTGGATTGAAAATCCATTAATTAATATATCCATAATTGTTTTTAAAGTATATAGTTTAGAATTAGAACGACTCTTTCAGATAAAGAATGAAATTAGTCCAATAATAGTACTCACATTTATTCATATCCCTTAGTATTTATTTACTTAGGATTAAATTAGGAATTGCTCAAAAATCATAAAAAAAATTTTCTGGTCGGGTCTCAATAAGGTCATGAAAAACATTTTTATTTATTTATCTCTTATTTTACATATAATGGATTTGCCCGGACCAATACATGATTTTCTTTTAGTCTTTCTGGGATCGGTTCTTATACTAGGAGGTATGGGGGTGGTATTATTTACCAACCCCATTTATTCTGCCTTTTCATTGGGACTGGTTCTTGTTTGTATATCCTTATTCTATATTCTATTAAACTCTTATTTTGTAGCTGCTGCACAACTCCTTATTTACGTGGGAGCTATAAATGTTTTAATCGTATTTGCTGTGATGTTCATGAATGGTTCAGAATATTACAAAGATTTGAATCTTTGGACCATTGGGGATGTGGTTACTTTGCCAGTTTGTACAAGTATTTTTGTTTTACTCATGATTATTATTACGGATACGTCATGGTACGGAATTATTTGGACTACAAGATCAAACCAGATTATAGAGCAAGATTTGATAAGTAATAGTCAACAAATTGGAATTCATTTATCAACAGATTTTTTTCTTCCATTTGAATTCGTTTCGATAATTCTTTTAGCCGCTTTGATAGGTGCAATTGCCGTGGCGCGACAGTAAAAAATTTATAGAATTAGCAATGCACATTAAACTCTGTTCGGTTTTATTACATTACATTTATTTCCCTTTAATTAAAGATTGTTTATGTCTAAAATAGAAATTATTCAATCTATTCTATTAACAATAGAAAATCTGCCTTTGTTCCGTACTTTTTTTTATTCTAGTCAATTGAATCTGTTGAATTGTTGTTCAGTTCATATTGAAATGAATCGAAATTGATAAGGAGTTGGTCAATGATGCTCGAACATGTACTTGTTTTGAGTGCCTACTTATTTTCTATCGGTATCTATGGATTGATCACGAGCCGGAATATGGTTAGAGCCCTTATGTGTCTTGAACTTATACTGAATGCGGTTAATATGAATTTCGTAACATTTTCTGATTTTTTTGATAGTCGCCAATTAAAAGGAAATATTTTCTCAATTTTTGTTATAGCTATTGCAGCCGCTGAAGCAGCTATTGGCCCGGCTATTGTTTCATCAATTTATCGTAACAGAAAATCAACTCGTATCAATCAATCGAATTTGTTGAATAAGTAGTATTAATCATATAAATTCTAATATTCATAAATTAGAATTACCATGACCATACATTACGTAATAATACATTACATGTTTTCAAAAATGTAAGAAATTAAAGTATCTTGGCTCTATCGCATGAGTCAATCCAGAAGTAGATTGATTAGAAAAATTATGATAAATTATTGATTCATCTGGTGTCTAAATATATGATTCATTTACAAGTTTACTAGATCGAAACTTTCTGACATTCAAAAATTTATAGATCCAAATGTCACATTCAGTAAAGATTTATGATACGTGTATAGGGTGTACTCAATGCGTGCGCGCCTGCCCAACGGATGTATTAGAAATGATACCTTGGGACGGGTGTAAAGCTAAGCAAATTGCTTCTGCTCCAAGAACAGAGGACTGTGTCGGTTGTAAGAGATGTGAATCCGCCTGTCCGACAGATTTCTTGAGTGTTCGAGTTTATTTATGGCATGAAACAACTCGAAGTATGGGTCTGGCTTATTAATACGTTCCAGAAAACCCTACTTGAATACATTTGATTTTTTTACCTTTACCGACTAAAACCCGCGCTCAAAAACTATTTATTTTGAGCACGGGTTTTTCTGGTCCAAGTTTATCTTGTTTTTACCATGAATAATTTTCCTTGGTTAACGCTAGTTGTAGTTTTGCCAATATTCGCGGGTTCCTTAATTTTCTTTCTCCCTCATAGAGGAAATAAGACAATTCGGTGGTATACTATAGGTATATGTATAATAGAACTCCTTCTAACAACCTATGCATTCGGTTATCGTTTCCAATTGGATGATCCATTAATGCAACTGACAGAGGATTATAAATGGATCGATTTTTTTGATTTTTACTGGAGATTGGGAATAGATGGAATTTCTATAGGACCTATTTTACTGACAGGATTTATCACAACTTTAGCTACTTTAGCGGCTCGGCCGATTACTCGAGATTCCCGACTATTCCATTTTCTGATGTTAGCAATGTATAGCGGTCAAATAGGACCATTTTCTTCTCGAGACCTTTTACTTTTTTTCATCATGTGGGAGTTAGAATTAATTCCAGTTTATCTACTTCTATCCATGTGGGGGGGAAAGAAACGTTTGTATTCATCTACAAAATTTATTTTGTACACTGCAGGAAGTTCCGTTTTTTTATTAATGGGAGTTTTGGGTATTGGTTTATATGGTTCCAATGAACCAACATTAAATTTTGAAACATCAGCTAATCAATCGTATCCTGTAGCACTGGAAATAATATTCTATATTGGATTTCTTATTGCTTTTGCTGTCAAATCACCGATCATACCCTTACATACATGGTTACCAGACACCCATGGAGAGGCACATTACAGTACTTGTATGCTTTTAGCCGGAATCTTATTAAAAATGGGAGCGTATGGATTGGTTCGGATCAATATGGAATTATTACCCCACGCCCATTCTATATTCTCTCCCTGGTTGATTATAGTAGGCACAATTCAAATAATCTATGCAGCTTCAACATCTCCTGGTCAGCGTAATTTAAAAAAAAGAATAGCCTACTCTTCTGTATCTCATATGGGTTTCATAATTATAGGAATTGGTTCTATAAGCGATACAGGACTCAACGGAGCCATTTTACAAATAATCTCTCACGGATTTATTGGCGCTGCGCTTTTTTTCTTGGCCGGAACGAGTTATGATAGAATACGTCTTGTTTATCTCGACGAAATGGGCGGAATGGCTATCGCAATTCCAAAAATATTCACGACTTTCAGTATCTTATCAATGGCTTCTCTTGCATTACCGGGCATGAGCGGTTTTGTTGCCGAATTGTTAGTTTTTTTTGGAATACTTACTAGTCAAAAATATCTTTTAATGACAAAACTATTAATTACTTTTGTAATGGCAATTGGAATGATATTAACTCCTATTTATTCATTATCTATGTTACGCCAGATGTTCTATGGATACAAGCTTTTTAATGCCCCAAACTCTTATTTTTTTGATTCTGGACCGCGAGAATTATTTGTTTCGATCTCTATCCTTTTACCTGTAATAGGTATTGGTGTTTATCCCGATTTCGTTTTATCATTATCAGTTGACAAGGTGGAAGCTATTATATCCAATTATTTTTTTCGATAGTTAAACCAAAAAATGAAACTGAAATCCCATGATTTTAAAAATGGTTGATTGTACAATAAAAAAATGAGTCTTTTATATTCTTTTAAGTAAAATAAATAAATTGGAATTCTATTATAACTAGATATCTTTTGATATAACTAGATATCTTTTGAATTTGTGAGAACCATTTGAATCAAGTAATGGAAATGATTCAAATGGTTCTTGATTGTTTACATGAAGTTTTCGTATATATACCTGTATGCCGTTCTATGTTTATATTCGTCAAGTCTTTTATTCAATTAGATGTTAATGTAAATGAACCATAACTATGCAACCCTATTCCTAATAGATTAACCCCAAAATAGCATATCCAAATTATAAGAAAGCCCATTGAGGCCACAATTGCAGAATTTACACTTTCAAAATTTTTATTTGTTCTAATATGTAAATAAATAGCGAATATGGTCCAAGTAATAAATGCCCAAGTCTCCTTTGGATCCCAATTCCAATATGATCCCCATGCTTCATTAGCCCATACTGCTCCCGAAAGAATACCTACGGTTAAAAGGATAAACCCTAGACTAATAATACGATAACTCCAACGATCCAATTGTTGAATCAATTGATACCTGTAATAATTTTGAGACAAAATAAAAGAAGTGTTTCGTAAGACATTGTTTCTTTCGTTCACGTATTGAATCTCACTAAAGTAAACTGACTCATTTTCTAAATTATTGCTTTTACTAAAAATCCTTATGAATTTTCGAAATGTAATGACTAGAAGAGCTAGTGATAATAATGATCCACACAAAAGAGCTGCATAGCTCAATACCATCATACTTACGTGCATCATTAACCAATGGGATTGGAGAGCGGGTACTAATATCGCGGATTGATGCATTTCAGTTAAAAGACCCGAAGTAGCAAAACCTTGAGTAAAAATAGCACTTGGCGCGGTTATTGCGCTTAAATGATTTGTAGGTTTTTTAAAATACGGAATAATATGAATAATGGAAAAACTCCACGAAAGAAAAATTAATGATTCATATAAATCACTTAATGGTAAATGCCTCAAATACATCCAACGAGTAACTAATAATCCTGTTATGCAGAAAAAAGTAGCTATCATGCCCTTTTCTGACGAATCATCTAGTCCTACGATTTCATCGACTAATAAAATTATCAAATGAATTGTAATTACAATTGAAACGATCGAAAAGGATATATGAGTTAATATATGCTCTAAAGTTGAAAATATCATAAAAATTATTAAATTAATAAGGGCGTCCCTCAATTATAGGAATTGAAATCGGGAATTGAATTCATTATAGGACTTACTCTTTTAGAAGATGCCATGCCGCCACTCGGACTCGAACCGAGATGCTCTAGCACTGCTTCCTAAGAGCAGCGTGTCTACCGATTTCACCATAGCGGCTTATTCGAAATCATAATAACCTATTTTTATTCAATCGTCGAGCTTGAAGGAGTTAATTCAATCCAATATTTTTTTTTAGGAAACCATTCAAATTGATGAATAAAAACTTGTTTAAAAATTAGGGATTAAAACGTTTTCGTTAACGTTAATAATATTGATTTTTCTTATTATTATCTTTTTATTTAGTTATTTAGTATTTTTTTATTTCGTTATTTAGTATTTTAGGATGTCAATTTTATTTAACTGAACTAACAATGTATTTTTTCGTAGGCTATTACTTTATGCTCTCCTAAAACTAAAATGGAACAGTTGTAACTAGATAATTTCTACTTCAATCCCTGGATAGAAGTAAAAAAAATGTTCTGCCTCGTTTGCATTTTTTAATGATTAATTTCTTTTATCATTTATTTTATTAATCTTTTATTTTATTAATCTAAAATAAAAAATTAATCTAAAATAAAAAATTCATTTTATCGATTAATAAAAAAATAGAATTTTTATATAACACAATTTAAGCGATACACTCAAAAGATTTATGTAAATATTTGCATAGTTAGGTTGCGTTAGGATTTTTTGTTGTGTAGAGAATTTGCGTTAAGATTTAGCAAACCGATTAAGTTAGGTATTTGGGATGGTCGTATCAATCATATAAAAAAATTTCGTATAGAAATTGTACCGTACTTCAAAATATTTTCTAAATTTTTTAATTAATATATATATATTATATCTTGATCGATCTTCCAATCGAAACATAGGATCTAAAATAGATCACTCAAAATTGGCGCATTCGTCATATAACTACCTAAAAATGTCAACGGGGCTTGTATTAATTTAATTGGGTTTAAGGAATTTATATAGTGATAATAATTTCTAAAACCCAAAATAATGGTTTAAAAGATTATAAAAAACATTTGAAACTTAATCAATAAGTTTCAACGACCTCTTCTTTATAATATAAAATCAAAAATATAACTAAAAAAAAAATTCTTTTTATTATTGAGTAAGGGCGATGGGGAAAGTGATAATCCCCATCCGGAAAATGATAAAACATACTAAAATGAAAGGCGAAACCTTGCGCTTGCGTTTACCCTTTTTTCAAACAAACAAGTACCATTCATTTTTAGAATTCAGTAGACAACAGAATTCTTATCTATATCAGAAACGAAAGAAAAATTTGGCTTCAAATTAAAGTAAAACAAATTCCATTTTCTATTCGTTTAAATTAAAACATTATGAGACTAATTCTTTATTTATTTATTTTATTTTTAATGTATATTGTTTATATTGTAATTTATCTTATATATTAATATTTATTCTTTTACCTTTTACTATACTATTATGATGTTAATATTAATTCTAATTGATAAATATTATTTATCATTTTTATAACTTAGAAATCTTATAAATAAACTATAAACAAAATTATATAAATAAACTATAAACAAAATTATATCACTTTATTAAATTATATCACTTTATTAGTTATTAGAACGATTCAGATTATTTATTTGTTACACAAAAAAAACTTTTAGAACTCCCGGTAGAAAGAGATTTCGCTAACGAAAAAGCTTTCAATGCTGCCCTATATCCCTTCCTTTTCCAAATATTTTTACGAATACGTTTTTTTGAAATAGAGGTGCGCTTTTTTGGAACTGCCATTAAAAAGTTATAATAGGTTTTTCGGTTGGATGTGAAAGACATCTATTGTTCAAAATCAATTGTTCTTTACTATTCTCTATCTATTTTTTTTATAAATTAGACTCCAAAAAAAAGGGGGGGGGGTAAAAATCACATAAAATATTAATAAGAACGATAAGGTACACTATGCCAAATAGATTGAAGTTGATAAAAATAAAAAAAAAAAAAAAATAATAAAAAAAAAAAAAAAAAGAAAGATTGTCCGTTTCGTTTTCTTTCTATTTTCGTCGTGTTACATTTATACATGTAATAAAAAAATATAAAAGTTTAATAACCCAATCCTTCTCCCGCTTAATTAAAAAATAAAAAAACTTTAATAATTTTTTCTATTATATTAATTAATTTAATATTAATTTAATTGGTCAAGCTCGAAGAAAGAGTCCACATAATTTTAATTATCAAATGAGACTAGTAGTTAATCTGTTAAAGGATACAAAATACATAATTTAAAGGCATTTTATTTGCCCCCTTTTTTTCCGTAAAATTAAAGTGTTGGATATCATAGCATTTCCTACAAATAGCTTTTATTGTAATGGAAGACAAACAATTAGTTACAAAACAAATTGGTTAATTATTCTTATTGTAATGGAAGACAAACAATTAGTTACAAAACAAATTGGTTAATGATTCTAAATAACCGAATTCCAATAAATAGTTTTAGTTATGGGCTTTATGATTCATATCAAATACTGTTTTTGGTATAATTATTTATCCTTGTTCTATAGATATAAAAAAATTATTGTAATACGTAATAATTAAAATGAAAATTAGAATTTTCATTTTTTATCTTCATAAAATTTTATTTAAAAATTTGAATTTAATATTAACAATTCAGTATTAATAAAATTAAATACGTATTTCTTTTTATTAATACTGACTTATTTATATCATTTGACCAATTATAACCTCTTGATTTTAAATATTTGAAGTAGTTTGGAAAGATTCAGAATAATTAAGGCTAGAAAATTCTATTTAAGTTTTATTTTATATATCTTAATTTTTTTTATTAACCGACCCCTTTCAAAAGAAAAGAAATAAGAACCGGTGACTCAGAAACAATTAATTAAGAGAATTTTTTTTTTATTTTTTTATGGAATATACATATCAATATTCATGGATTATACCTTTCATTCCACTTCCAGTTCCTATCTTAATTGGAACAGGACTTCTACTTTTTCCAACGGCAACAAAAAATTTTCGCCGTATGTGGGCTTTTCCTAGTGTTTTATTATTAAGTATAGTTATGGTTTTTTCAGCCCTTTTTTCTATTCAGCAAATAAATCAAAATTCTGTCTATCAATATGTATGGTCTTGGACCATCAATAATGATTTTTCTTTAGAATTTGGCTGCTTGGTTGATCCACTTACTTCTATTATGTCGATATTAATCACTACTGTTGGAATTATGGTTCTTATTTATAGTGACAATTATATGGCTCATGATCAGGGATATTTGAGATTTTTTGCTTATATGAGTTTTTCCAATACTTCAATGTTGGGATTAGTTACTAGTTCTAATTTGATACAAATTTATATTTTTTGGGAATTAGTTGGAGTGTGTTCTTATCTATTAATAGGTTTTTGGTTCACACGACCCAGTGCCGCGAATGCTTGTCAAAAAGCGTTTGTAACTAATCGTGTCGGGGATTTTGGTTTATTATTAGGAATTTTGGGTTTTTATTGGATAACAGGTAGTTTCGAATTTCGGGATTTGTTTGAAATATTCAATAACTTGGTTTATAATAATGAAGTTAATTTTTTATTTGTTACTTTATGCGCCTCCCTATTATTTGCCGGCGCTGTTGCTAAATCCGCCCAATTTCCCCTTCATGTATGGTTACCTGATGCCATGGAAGGGCCTACCCCCATTTCGGCTCTTATACATGCCGCTACTATGGTAGCAGCAGGAATTTTTCTTGTAGCTCGGCTTCTTCCTCTTTTCATAGTTATACCTTACATTCTAAATCTAATAGCTTTGATAGGTATAATAACATTATTTTTAGGAGCCACTTTAGCTCTTGCTCAAAAAGATATTAAGAAAAGCTTAGCTTATTCTACAATGTCTCAATTGGGTTATATGATGTTAGCTCTAGGTATGGGGTCTTATCGAGCTGCTTTATTTCATTTGATTACTCATGCTTATTCGAAGGCATTGTTGTTCTTAGGATCTGGATCAATTATTCATGCGATGGAAGCTATTGTTGGATATTCTCCAGATAAAAGTCAGAATATGGTTCTTATGGGCGGTTTAAGAAAACATGTACCAATTACAAAAACTGCTTTTTTATTGGGTACACTTTCTCTTTCTGGTATTCCACCCCTTGCTTGTTTTTGGTCCAAAGATGAAATTCTTAATGATAGTTGGTTGTATTCACCTATTTTTGCAATAATAGCTTGGTCCACAGCAGGATTAACTGCATTTTATATGTTTCGGATCTATTTACTTGCTTTTGAAGGACATTTAAACGTTTATTTTCAAACTTACAGTGGCAAAAAAAGTAGTTCGTTCTATTCAATGTCTCTATGGGGTAAAGATAAAGAAGGACCCGAAATTATTAAAAAAAATTTGCGTTTATTATATTTATTAACGACGAAAAACAATGAAAAAACTTATTTTTTAAACACATATCGAATTAATAGTAATGAAAATAGTAATGAAAATGTAAGAAGCACGGTGCAGCCTTTTATTAGTATTACTCGTTTTGGCACTAAAAGCACTTTCTCATATCCCCATGAGTCAGACAATACTATGTTATTTCCGATGCTTGTATTAGTTTTATTTACGTTGTTCGTTGGAGTCATAGGAATTCCTTTCTTCAATCAGGAAGGAATAGATTTGGATATATTATCCAAATTGTTAAGTTCATCCATAAATCTTTTACATCAAAATAAAAAAAATTCGGTGGATTGGTATGAATTTATCACAAATGCAATTTTTTCAGTTAGTATAGCTTCTTTCGGAATCCTTATATCGTCTTTTTTATATAAGCCTGTTTATTCATCTTTACAAAATTTGAATTTATT